TAATGTAAAACGGTATTGATATTCTAATCTACTTGAATATTTAATACCATAAAACTAAAGGAATGTTGTATTGATGAACCCGGCGGATATACCTAATGTCTTTTCTCTTCTTTTATTGCCCTCCTGTCTCAATTGACAGTTGACAGTATTATTTATATATATATATAATTTGATATGACTTTGATATGATTTAGGGCTCAATATAATTCCCAAATCAGACTTTGGTAAATCATTTTTTTTTTGCATCTCCTGCTCTGCTGATTCAGAGGTACCGTCTCTTGGATCCAATGCAAAACTCTTTCTGAATGAGAGAGATAAAGACGAGAAAGACCAATGAAATAAAGTTGAAAGATTGTATAGTTTAATGGTAAAGTTTGATTACCATTAACCCCCAGAAAAGTTAACGAGTTTTTCGGTTTGATTCATATCCTATTCATCTTCTAAAGGTGTCCCTCGGCTGATTTATATTAAGTTAAGGTGGCCTTATTCCCTATTGTATTTGTATTGTGTAGTGCTTTTTGATTTCCTAAAGGCGGCCATAGGCCCCTATGGTCCATTGGTGCCCCTATGGTCCAGTGGTTACGACCTCTCTCTTTCACGGAGAAAACGAGGGTTCAAGTCCCTCTAGGGGTATACCAAGACCATAGGAGTAGGATTTTATCAAAAGTGAAATGTATTTGTCAAGTCCGCCTGGGAGACGAAAGGAAGTTGATTATGGAACGTCTAATTAGGCGTTGGGTCGATGCCCGAGTGGTTAATGGGGACGGACTGTAAATTCGTTGACAATATGTCTACGCTGGTTCAAATCCAGCTCGGCCCAAAAATTCGCCAATCTACTATCAGATGGTAGAACCCTCTTGTTCTTAAGAAATACCTGATAAGAGAGAATAAAAAAGAATCCAAATTTTCTGTTAGATCTCTTCTTATTTCCCTGGGATTGTAGTTCAATAGGCAAGAGCACCGCCCTGTCAAGGCGGACGTTGCGGGTTCGAGCCCCGTCAGTCCCGACGGATCCAATAAGTACATCAATTCACCTCTCCATTTTATGTGAAATGAAAGAAGGGACAGAGATCATAATTTAATTCCGAAGGGGTTTCCCCTCTTTTTTTCAGGATTCTGTCGAAGAAAGAACAAACCCTAAACTAAAATAAAATGAAAATAACTAAAATTAAAATAGTGAAGTTGATAGAATATTCCATCTTTTCTCCCGCGACTCATCTTTCTCATACTTCTTTGTCTTCCAAAGAAATTGGATCATTCAAATTTACAACCTAATTCCTCTCTTTTTCCACTTCGCTTGTATTTTTTGTTGGCGTTTTGTAGTTAATGGAAACGGACGAGGATACTTCATTTGATGGTTCTATACGGAAGACCTAAGGTAGGTTATAGAAAAGAAAGAACAGAAAAGAAGGATAAATAAAGGAATTTTTGATTGGTCCGGGAATCCAATCTTGGATTCGGTATGGATAAAAGATCTTCGTATGTTATACTATTCACTTCTCGACGACGAATTAATTTAATAGCTCAGATATTGTTATTCATGATATTGATCCGATTCAAGATCATCGATAGGTAATGCATTCATTGAATTGACAGGTGAAAGATTTATCATCTCTATGGGATTAAATCCCGAGTTATTGTGAAATAAAAAAACGATGAGATTGAGATTATGGAAGTAAATATTCTTGCATTTATTGCTACTGCACTGTTCATTTTAGTTCCTACTGCTTTTCTACTTATCATTTACGTAAAAACAGTCAGTCAAAATAATTAATTACTTGAAATGAAACTTGACTTCTGAGTTCTTATCAATAGTTGAAGAAATCAAATCAAAAGAATTATTTTTTTGCGTCTTAAATGAAATCAACGGGCTATAATGAGCGGTATTCTATGAGATCCGAGAGTATGGTAAGAAATTTCTTTCTTACCATACTCTCTATTAGTGTTATAGTAGTGTATAAAGTTGTACTTTACTTTCTAATAAAGTTGGTATACTATATTAGCTTCTATCTTCAATATATGTAGTGATTAATCCATATATGGAATTAACGTAGGACCCAATTCTCTTTCTTTCTGAAATAATTGTTTTACTTTTATATAATACATTTCTCCACTAGAATCCAATGAAATTTCGAAATGAATAAATTTTGATTTGAAAATTATTTCAATTCAAATAAAAAATGCGTTGCAGAACGATCTATAAAACAATTGATACCGTTTCATTCCTAAACTAAATTAGTAGTGCTTCTAAAGTCCACTTCTTCCCCATACTACGAGTGAAAGGGAAAATGTAAAGACTACCATTAAAGCAGCCCAAGCGAGACTTACTATATCCATGTCAATTATGTCCCTTATCTTTATGATAGAAATATTCCATTATTGTATTGCTCACTAATAATAGTAGAATCCATGGTCCAGAGTCAAAAAGGGATTCTGGCCGAACACTATTGATGAACCAATCAAATAAATCCATTTCTAAAAAATTCCTATATGATTTCTAATCGGGAAAGACTAAACACAACTAAAATACACAATGACGCTACAAAGGAATGTTACTAATGGAACATATAGTAATAAAAAAAGAGGGCCCATTCTTTGTTGCCCTTCAAAGTACAAATAGATCAATTGCTATCTATTACATACTTTTATTTCCTATTTGATCTAATCCGTACCCTTTCCTTTCCCGATTGTCTCTCTGAAGCAGTTGGGAGATAGTATATTATACTCTTGACGAGGGGTTTCAAAAAAAATAATAATTTTTTTTCACTTTTTCTATAAAAAAGTAAATTATCCATCCAATCTCAATCTAATAGTCATTGAATGCCTGAACACTCAGAGATTCTCGCGAGTCTATATATGTAGATTACATAAAGGACTTTCCACAACTAGTTAGCCGTCGGCTATGCCAATGAAATTCACGACCCAATCAGTAGACATTACATTAGCAGTAGAAGGGAACCGGGAAGTCTTGCTTCGACCATTATAATATAATCTTTCTTTGAATTTTAGATTGAAAGATTTCCAATCTTTTACAAAATCCCCAGAACAGATGTTTAGAATCAACCAAGTATCAACAATCGCCTTATTCTGTTGGGTAAAAGTTGGGTGATTTATATCAGCAGATAATAAATTTTGATTCGTTTGTTGATGAGGCGGCACCCGGATTTGAACTGGGGAAAAAGGATTTGCAGTCCCCCGCCTTACCACTCGGCCATGCCGCCAAAACGATACACAATAAGATAAAATTTTCTGGGTTGGATTACTAAACTTTAGTTTATTGTACTTGCATCCCTTTGTTTAATTTCATCCTTTTTTTTCTCAATTTATAAAAATTCTAAAAGAAACCCTTTTCCCCTTTTGTTTGACCACCCCTTCGATTGATTGTATAGTATCTCAAAACATACAATGTCGAAAAACTTCCCCTCACTTTTCTATTGAAAAATCAAATGTATATTTTCATTCAAAAAAGCCAAAATTTATGACACAAAATTTATGACAAATGGGAACCATTAACTATTCGTTGACTGAGAATTCCTGAATGATTCTTGGATTTGAATCTAAAATTGGGTTTGCCTAATGACATAAGAAACTACAAAACATACTTAATTGATTCTTAATCCTTTCAATTTCCATTATAACAAAAACGATAAGTATATGTAAACCCCACAATGGAAATTCTTACACAGATACCAAATTGGGTATCTTTTTAGAGTATGTTTCCTATACCTATAAATATATGGAATTCGTTGGAACAAAAAAAGGCCCGGCTGGGTATTGACCGGGCCAGGCCCAAAAGGCACTTCGAACAAAATAAAAGCAAGAAGGTCTTCTTTATTTATCTTTCTATTTGGATCTTTCGAGCATCTAAATGGAATTGCTAATTATATAATAACGATAAAGAATGTGAAAGAAATACTTTCGTTAATCCTTACTTGATGTGTAATGTAACATAGTAATTATCTTTTTCAATTGGGAGAGATGGCTGAGTGGACGAAAGCGGCGGATTGCTAATCCGTTGTACGAGTTATTCGTACCGAGGGTTCGAATCCCTCTCTTTCCGTTTCCGTTGATGACTTTCTATTTTTTTCTTTCAAATTTCGCAAACCCCTTTTGATTTTTTTACTAGTTAAACGTATGGAATATTAATATATAAAATAAAATCTTAAGAAAATTGTAAATCAAGCAAGAAAAACAAAATTTTTATTTTATTCTTCACGTCCAGGATTACGTCCTGGATCATTGGATAGGAATCCAAAGATGAAGAGAGAAACAAAGAATATTACTACTGTGTAAACGAAAAGTTTGAGAGTAAGCATTACACAACCTCCAAGATCATTTTTTGAAAAAGAAAAACGAGAAAAGATAATAGATCCTCCATTTTTATATCACATATCCTATTTTGACACCAAGAAATGAATTCTAGAAATAGAAAAGAATGTTCAGAAATTCAACTGAAGTTTAAATTTGTAATAAGAGTCTTTGATTATCACAAATCACTTTCATACCCACAATTAGATATTCTAAGGGACCCTAACCTAATAAGGTCTTTCGCCGGAAAAAGGATTAGAATCGGGAAATGGGGCGAGCCCAATTTATTGCGGCTAGCCAAGAATTTCAATGTTTGAATTGAAGGTTCATACTCCCTTTGATCTTATCAATTGTTATAATTTTTCTCGAATAAATCATGAATTTTCTAGGATAGTATTCAAGATCTTATCGAAAACTTACAGCAGCTTGCCAAACAAAGGCTAAAAGAAAAAAGAACAGGGGTATGACTGGCATAACATCTACGATTGGATTCAAAAAAGCATAGGCTTCGGGCAATTTGGCGAAGAAAAGACTACTCGGATAAAGGGCAGAATTAAGACAGATCAAACTAAAGATATTAAGCATAACAGACATTTTGTTCGTCGAGATAATTGCATTTTGATTGAATTATTTATATAAGGAAAAATGAAGAAAGTAAGGTAGACAAAAAACTCCTTATTTTTCCGCTCAATCAAAAATCCTCCAATTCTCAAAGGAGAATAGAAGAAATCATACTTTCATACAATATCTTAATTGAATTGTATGTAATGATCAATAAATTAAGTTGAATTCTAGATATACACATGTCAAAATCCTAGCACGAATATATAATATATTCTATAAAAGAAGAATAAAGAAGAAAGATTTTCTATAGATAGTTGGGCTCGAATTGACGAACACTTAATACCAATATTATTCTTTATTAGTATTAGTGTCCAATAAAAATATAAATGGGGCGTAGCCAAGTGGTAAGGCAACGGGTTTTGGTCCCGCTATTCGGAGGTTCGAATCCTTCCGTCCCAGAGCATATCCATTGTATCCGAATACATCTTTTTTGTTCAACAAGGTTCTGTTTCAAGGTCTAATATTGGATAGAATCTTATTCTTCTTTCTTTTTTGATTTTGAATGATTCTTTTCGGAATCATATCTCAGTTTGTCACAAACTGAACTAAATCGAGTTCAAATGACATGCAAATGTAACTGAATCCTTTTGTGATCCAGATAAAGATAAGATGGGACATAGATCACAGTTGCGGAAAGATTACTTAACCTCAGGTTAAACAAAATATGAAAATACATATAAAACGAGGAAGCGCTTAGCCTATGGGTATGTATTGTTATCCTATTTCAGTGACAATAGTCTTTCTATTTTTGTGAAAAAGAATTTGCATCCCTAAAATATTCAAATTTAAATATTTAACAATGATATTTCTTTTTATTGTTCGATCTATTTAGCTTATTTGCTTTAAATCATTGACAATTCTATTCGAAAAGAAACAGAGATTCTTATTTCTTATGATAATCAAATGTAGGCTTTACTGTAAAAGTAAAACTTGACTCAAATAATGATGTCGAAGTAGGAAACTTTTTCAATTATCAAGATTTGTAATGATTCCTTATGGGTTGAATCTTTGAGAAGTTGGAAATGGGTCAGTCTATATTATTGAGTCACTTGAACAGGCAGAGTCAAATAGAATTTATTTATTCGTGTTATTTCTGTTAGTTATGTTATTTCTATATTTAGATTTTTGGATATTTCTGTTAGATATTTTTTTGAGATATAGATTTATAGAAAAAATTTCCGTTCATACAAAAAAAGCCCGGGTCTTGCTAAGATTTCTTCAGAAAAAATATTTATTATCTATGTAGCTAAGAAAAAATATAAATGACTATGTCTCTGTACCGACTGAACCAATGACTATTCATGATTCCATAATTGAATCAATTCCATACTGGTTCCAAATTAGAGGAATGTTATGGTAAAACTTCGTTTAAAACGATGTGGTAGAAAGCAACGTGCGACTTGAAGGACACGATCCGGTGTGGATTTTTATTCTTACATCCACCATTTTATTTTATATAGGAATGAAGGTGCTCTTGGCTCGACGTCGTTTGTTCTATTCTACTAGAACCCTTCTTTTTTTATTGGGTTGTAATGTAAATAGTTCATGATGGAGCTCGAGTAGAAAGTATTGATTAATTTCTCAGGGGCAACGATCTAGGGTTAATGCCAATCAATAAATTGGAACAACTTCGTAAATATATCTTCGATATAGAAATCGAAAGGATCCGATTCGAGCAAATTTTCAATTAAAAAAAAATTGTTGGAACCGCAAAACTTTTTTGATCCGCAGTGTATCGCGCACGAATCAACCGTCGGTATGATTCTAGAAAGAAATCACAAAAGGGGTATGTTGCTACCATTTTGAAAGGATTAAGAAGCACCGAAGTAATGTCTAAACCCAATGATTTAAAACAAAGATAAAGGATCCCAGAACAAGGAAACACCGCTTCAATTGTCTCACAGATCCGAATAAAGAATCCAAATAGATTTTCAACGAGACAAAAGGGGGGTTAAAGACCACTCAATAAAAAAATATCTTAATTTTATTTAATATATTTGATAATTATTGAACTTGAGTTATGAGTACAAATGATTTTTTAGTTTTCAGGAAGGAAGTTAAATAAAAATGACTATGAGTTAAATTATAGGCTAATTTCTTTTACGGATTCTTTTACTATTTATTATAATTTTATCCATAGACAAAACTTCAAATCATTTTTTCTCGAGCCGTACGAGGAGAAAACTTCCTATACGGTTCTAGGGGGGGGGGTTCTTTTTTCATCTACATCTATCCCGATGAGCCGTCTATCGAATCGTTGCAATTGATGTTCGATCCCGAAGAGAAGGAAGAGATCTTCGGAAAGTGGGTTTTTATGATCCGATCAAGAATCAAACTTATTTAAACGTTCCCGCTATTCTCTATTTCCTTGAAAAAGGCGCTCAGCCTACAGGAACTGTTCAGGATATTTTAAAAAAGGCAGAGGTTTTTAAGGAACTTTGCCCTAATCAAACGAAATTCAATTAAATTAAGGAATTAAAAACTAAGGGTAGGATAGTGATTTCTATATAATTTTGGATATCTTTTCTATACTATGTTTTTTTATTTCCTTCTTTGCTCTATTAGTAT